GTCCACATAGCTTACCCCTAAAGCATGGCACTGAAGCTGCCAAGACGGCACACAGACATGCCTGCGGACAAAAGACTTAGTCCTAACCTTACAGTTGGTTTTTGCTAGACATATACATGCAAGTATCCGCGCCCCAGTGTAAATGCCCTCAACAGCCTGCCCCAGGCCTTAAGGAGCGGGTATCAGGCACACCCAAGCAGTAGCCCAAGACGCCTTGCTAAGCCACACCCCCACGGGTATTCAGCAGTAGTTAACATTAAGCAATGAGTGCAAACTTGACCTAGTCATAGCAAACATCACAAGGGTCGGTAAATCTTGTGCCAGCCACCGCGGTCATACAAGAGACCCAAGTCAACTGTTCCACACAAGCGGCGTAAAGAGTGGTAAAATGCCTATCCTACCTAACTAAGATCAAAATGCAACTAAGCTGTCGCAAGCACAAGATGCACCTAAACACACCATCAAGATGATCTTAGCAGCTAGCGATCGATTTAAGCCCACGAAAGCCAGGGCCCAAACTGGGATTAGATACCCCACTATGCCTGGCCCTAAATCTTGATACTTACCATACCAAAGTATCCGCCAGAGAACTACGAGCACAAACGCTTAAAACTCTAAGGACTTGGCGGTGCCCTAAACCCACCTAGAGGAGCCTGTTCTATAATCGATGATCCACGATCAACCCAACCGTCCCTTGCCAAACATCAGCCTACATACCGCCGTCGCCAGCCCACCTCGAATGAGAGTACAACAGTGAGCACAACAGCACCCCGCTAACAAGACAGGTCAAGGTATAGCCCATGAGACGGAAGAAATGGGCTACATTCCCTATTCATAGGGCAACACGAAAAGAAGCATGAAACTGCTTCCAGAAGGCGGATTTAGCAGTAAAGCAGGATAATAAAGCCCGCTTTAAGCCGGCCCTAGGGCACGTACATACCGCCCGTCACCCTCCTCACAAGCCACACTCCCACATAACTAATACCACCAAAATGCCAAAGATGAGGTAAGTCGTAACAAGGTAAGTGTACCGGAAGGTGTACTTAGAATACTCAAGACGTAGCTATAACCCCAAAGCACTCAGCTTACACCTGAAAGATATCTGCTAACCAGATCGTCTTGAAGCCTCCCTCTAGCTCAACCGCCCAAACAGCGCAAAACTAAACAAATCTACTAATCCAGACCTAAACCAAAACATTTTCTAGTCTTAGTATAGGCGATAGAAAAGACACTTAGACGCGATAGAGACCAGTACCGTAAGGGAAAGATGAAATAATAATGAAAACCAAAGCAAAAAACAGCAAAGACTAACCCTTGTACCTTTTGCATCATGATTTAGCAAGAACAACCAAGCAAAGTGAACTAAAGTTTGCCACCCCGAAACCCAAGCGAGCTACTTACGAGCAGCTATTAGAGCGAACCCGTCTCTGTTGCAAAAGAGTGGGATGACTTGTTAGTAGAGGTGAAAAGCCAACCGAGCTGGGTGATAGCTGGTTACCTGTGAAATGAATCTAAGTTCTCCCTTAATCCTCCCTACCGGACAGTACCCAGAACCACAATGAGATGATTAAGAGCTATTTAATGGGGGTACAGCTCCATTAAAAAAGGACACAACCTCGACTAGCGGATAAATCCAACCACCAACCTTACTGTGGGCCCTAAAGCAGCCATCAACAAAGAGTGCGTCAAAGCTCCACTGCCCAAAAATACCAGAACAAGATGAATCCCTTACCACAAACAGGTCAACCTATGAATATAGGAGAATTAATGCTAAAATGAGTAACTTGGGGCCACACCTACCCCTCTAGCGGCGCAAGCTTACATGAAAACATTATTAACAGACCCAGACATATACGAAAACTCCTACAAGACCCAGTATAAACTAACCCTGTTAACCCGACTCAGGAGCGCCCATAAGAGCGATTAAAATCTGTGAAAGGAACTCGGCAAAACCACAAGGCCCGACTGTTTACCAAAAACATAGCCTTCAGCAAACAAACAAGTATTGAAGGTGATGCCTGCCCAGTGACCTAGGTTAAACGGCCGCGGTATCCTAACCGTGCAAAGGTAGCGCAATCAATTGTCCCATAAATCGAGACTTGTATGAATGGCTAAACGAGGTCTTAACTGTCTCTCACAGATAATCAGTGAAATTGATCTTCCCGTGCAAAAGCGGGGATGTGAACATAAGACGAGAAGACCCTGTGGAACTTAAAAATCAACGGCCACCGCGAACCTAAGACTAACCCCACCGGGAGCACCACCCAATCGCAGAGCATGGCCGATATTTTTCGGTTGGGGCGACCTTGGAGAAAAACAAATCCTCCAAAAACAGGACCAAACCTCTTTACCTAGAGCCACCCCTCAAAGTGCTAATAGTGACCAGACCCAATATAATTGATTAATGGACCAAGCTACCCCAGGGATAACAGCGCAATCCCCCTCAAGAGCCCCTATCGACAGGGGGGTTTACGACCTCGATGTTGGATCAGGACATCCTAATGGTGCAGCCGCTATTAAGGGTTCGTTTGTTCAACGATTAATAGTCCTACGTGATCTGAGTTCAGACCGGAGCAATCCAGGTCGGTTTCTATCTATGAACTACTCTCCCCAGTACGAAAGGACCGGGAAAGTAAGGCCAATACCACAAGCACGCCTTCCCTCTAAATAGTGAAGCCAACTGAACTATGAAGAGGACTCCTCCCACCACCCCAATCCTAGAAAAGGATCAGCTAGGGTGGCAGAGCCCGGCAAATGCAGAAGGCTTAAGCCCTTTACCCAGAGGTTCAAATCCTCTCCCTAGCTACACATGCCACAAATGACAATAATAGGCTACCTCATTATATCCCTCCTATACGCCATCCCAATTCTAATCGCCGTAGCCTTCTTAACCCTAGTAGAACGAAAAATCCTGAGCTACATGCAATCTCGCAAAGGCCCCAACATCGTGGGGCCTTTTGGCCTGCTCCAGCCAATCGCAGACGGAATCAAACTATTCATTAAAGAACCCATTCGACCCTCCACCTCCTCACCATTACTTTTCATCCTAATACCCATACTAGCCCTACTCCTAGCCCTCACCGTCTGGGTGCCCCTCCCTCTCCCATTCTCCCTAGTAGACCTAAACCTTGGAGTCCTCTTCATAGTAGCCATATCAAGCCTGGCCGTCTACTCGATCCTGTGATCAGGATGAGCCTCGAACTCAAAATACGCCCTAATCGGGGCTCTGCGGGCAGTCGCGCAAACCATCTCATACGAAGTAACACTAGCACTTATTCTGCTATCAGTAATCATACTAACCGGAAACTACACACTCAGCACCTTCGCCGTTGCCCAAGAACCCCTCTACCTCATTTTCTCCTCATGGCCCTTAGCAATAATGTGATATGTGTCCACCCTGGCAGAAACAAACCGAGCCCCATTCGACCTAACAGAGGGCGAGTCTGAACTGGTCTCAGGGTTTAATGTTGAGTACGCCGCAGGCCCCTTTGCCCTGTTTTTCCTAGCCGAATACGCCAATATCATGCTAATAAATACACTTACGGCCATCATCTTCTTAAACCCCAGCGCCCTAGGGCCCTCTCCAGAGCTATTCCCCATTATCCTGGCCACAAAGGTCCTCCTACTATCTTCAGGCTTCCTATGGGTCCGAGCCTCCTACCCCCGATTCCGATATGACCAACTAATACACCTCCTATGAAAAAACTTCCTACCCCTCACACTAGCCCTATGCCTCTGACACACTAGCCTACCCATCTGCTACGCAGGCCTACCTCCTTCCCTAAGGAAATGTGCCTGAACCCAAAGGGTCACTATGATAAAGTGAACATAGAGGTACAACAGCCCTCTCATTTCCTATTTAACCTTAGAAAAGTAGGAATTGAACCTACACAAGAGAGATCAAAACTCTCCATACTTCCCTTATATTATTTTCTAGTAGAGTCAGCTAATCAAGCTACCGGGCCCATACCCCGGAAATGATGGTTCAACCCCCTCCTCTACTAATGAACCCCCATGCAACCCCAATCCTAGTCTTCAGTCTCATATTAGGCACAACAATCACAATCTCCAGCAACCACTGAGTCCTAGCTTGAACTGGACTAGAAATCAACACACTAGCCATTATCCCCATAATCTCTAAATCCCACCACCCCCGAGCGGTAGAAGCCGCAACAAAATACTTCCTAACACAAGCAGCTGCTTCCGCCCTAGTCCTATTCTCTAGCATAACCAACGCCTGAGCTACCGGCCAGTGAGACATTACGCAGCTTAACCACCCAACCTCATGCCTGCTACTCACAGCAGCAATTGCGATCAAACTGGGCCTAGTCCCATTCCACTTTTGATTCCCAGAGGTCCTACAAGGGTCCCCCCTAATAACAGCCCTCCTGCTCTCAACCCTCATGAAATTCCCCCCACTGACCCTCCTCGTAATGACATCCAAATCCCTCAACCCAGCCCTACTAACTGCCATAGCCCTAGCTTCAACAGCACTAGGGGGCTGAATAGGACTAAACCAGACACAGACACGTAAAATCCTAGCCTTCTCATCCATCTTCCACCTAGGCTGAATCGCCATCATCCTAGTCTACAGCCCGAAACTAGCCCTACTTACCTTCTACCTCTACACGATCATGACATCAGCCGTATTTATGGCCCTCAACAAAATTAAAGCTCTCAACCTATCTACAATCCTAACCTCATGAACAAAAACCCCGGTGCTAAACGCCACCCTAATGCTAGTACTACTGTCCCTGGCAGGCCTTCCCCCACTAACAGGGTTCATGCCAAAATGACTTATCATCCAAGAACTAACCAAACAGGAAATAACACCAGCAGCCATAATGATTGCCATACTGTCCCTACTTAGCCTGTTTTTCTACCTACGCCTTGCATATCACTCGACAATTACCCTCCCACCAAACTCCTCCAACCACATAAAACAATGGTACACTAGCAAACCCCCAAGCACACCTACCGCAATCCTCGCCTCACTATCAATCCTCCTACTCCCCCTATCCCCCATAGTCTACGCTATTGTCTAGAAACTTAGGATAACCCCCCTCAAACCGAAGGCCTTCAAAGCCTTAAATAAGAGTTAAACTCTCTTAGTTTCTGCACTAAGACCAACAGGACATTAACCTGTATCTCCTGGACGCAAACCAGGCGCTTTAATTAAGCTAAAGCCTTCCCTAGACAGACGGGCTTCGATCCCGTAAAATTTTAGTTAACAGCTAAACGCCTTAACCCACTGGCCTCTGCCTAAAGCCCCGGCACACTCTCATGTGCATCAATGAGCTTGCAACTCAACATGAACTTCACCACGGGGCTGATAAGAAGAGGAATCGAACCTCTGTAAAAAGGACTACAGCCTAACGCTTTAACACTCAGCCATCTTACCCGTGACCTTCATCAATCGATGACTATTCTCTACTAATCACAAAGACATCGGTACCTTATATCTTATCTTTGGGGCATGAGCCGGAATAATCGGCACAGCACTCAGCCTGCTAATCCGCGCAGAACTAGGCCAACCAGGAACCCTCCTAGGTGATGACCAGATCTACAACGTAATCGTCACCGCCCACGCCTTTGTAATAATCTTCTTCATAGTGATACCCATCATAATCGGAGGATTTGGCAACTGATTAGTCCCCCTAATAATCGGCGCCCCCGACATAGCATTCCCACGAATAAACAACATAAGCTTCTGACTCCTCCCACCCTCATTCCTCCTACTACTCGCCTCATCCACCGTAGAAGCAGGCGCTGGCACAGGCTGAACCGTGTACCCACCCCTAGCAGGCAACCTAGCTCACGCTGGAGCCTCAGTAGACCTGGCCATCTTCTCACTCCACTTAGCCGGTGTTTCCTCCATCCTAGGAGCCATCAACTTCATTACCACTATCGTTAATATAAAACCCCCTGCACTATCACAGTACCAAACACCCCTATTCGTTTGATCCGTCCTCATCACCGCTATCCTCCTACTACTCTCCCTGCCAGTCCTAGCCGCTGGAATTACAATACTACTTACCGACCGCAACCTTAACACCACATTCTTCGACCCCGCAGGGGGAGGAGACCCAATCTTATATCAACATCTATTCTGATTCTTTGGTCACCCTGAAGTCTACATTCTTATCCTTCCAGGTTTCGGAATAATCTCACACGTAGTAGCATATTATGCAGGAAAAAAAGAACCCTTCGGCTATATGGGAATAGTATGAGCAATATTATCAATCGGATTCTTAGGCTTCATTGTATGAGCCCACCACATATTCACAGTGGGCATAGACGTAGACACCCGAGCTTACTTCACATCTGCCACTATAATCATTGCTATCCCAACCGGCATCAAAGTATTTAGCTGACTCGCCACCTTACATGGAGGAACAATTAAATGAGACCCACCTATGCTATGAGCCCTAGGATTTATCTTCTTATTCACTATTGGAGGCCTGACAGGAATTGTCCTAGCCAACTCATCACTAGACATTGCCCTCCACGATACTTACTATGTAGTCGCCCACTTCCACTATGTCCTCTCAATAGGGGCAGTTTTCGCCATTCTAGCAGGATTCACTCACTGATTCCCTCTTTTCACAGGCTTCACCCTCCACCCCTCATGAACAAAAGCACACTTTGGAGTAATATTTGCAGGAGTCAACCTAACTTTCTTCCCGCAACACTTCCTAGGCCTAGCTGGCATGCCCCGACGATACTCAGACTACCCAGACGCCTACACACTGTGAAACACACTATCCTCAATCGGCTCCCTAATCTCAATAACAGCTGTAATCATTCTCATATTCATCGTCTGAGAAGCCTTCTCGGCAAAACGAAAAGTACTTCAGCCCGAACTAACTTCCACCAACATTGAATGAATCCACGGCTGCCCCCCTCCATACCACACCTTTGAAGAGCCGGCCTTCGTCCAAGTACAAGAAAGGAAGGAATCGAACCCTCACATGCTGGTTTCAAGCCAACCGCATCAAACCACTTAATGCTTCTTTCTTATGAGCTGTTAGTAAACCAATTACATAGACTTGTCAAGACTAAATCACAGGTGCAAGCCCTGTACACCTCTCATGGCAAACCACTCCCAACTAGGATTTCAAGATGCCTCATCCCCCATCATAGAAGAACTTGTTGAATTTCACGACCACGCCTTAATAGTAGCATTAGCAATCTGCAGCTTAGTGCTCTACCTTCTTACCCTTATATTTACAAACAAACTATCATCAAATACTGTAGATGCCCAAGAAATCGAGCTAATCTGAACTATCCTTCCCGCTGTTGTCCTAATCCTGCTCGGCCTTCCCTCCCTGCAAATCCTTTATATAATAGACGAAATCGACGAACCTGACCTTACCCTAAAAGCCATTGGCCACCAATGATACTGAACCTACGAGTACACTGACTTCAAAGACCTCTCATTCGACTCCTACATAACCCCCACAACAGACCTGCCTCAAGGCCATTTCCGCCTCCTAGAAGTCGACCACCGCATTGTAGTCCCTATAGAATCCCCCATTCGAATGATCATTACTGCTGATGACGTACTGCATTCATGAGCTGTCCCAACCCTTGGAGTAAAAACAGACGCAATCCCAGGACGATTAAACCAAACCTCCTTCATTACCACTCGACCAGGAGTGTTCTATGGACAATGTTCAGAAATCTGCGGAGCTAACCACAGTTTCATACCTATTGTAGTAGAATCTACTCCTCTCAAACACTTCGAAACCTGAACTTCCCTTCTATCATCATCCTAATCATTAAGAAGCTATGCAACAGCACTAGCCTTTTAAGCTAGCTAAAGAGGACCATCTCCCTCCTTAATGATATGCCCCAGCTCAACCCCGCACCATGATTCTCAATCATGATCATAACCTGACTGACTCTCGCACTCCTGATCCAGCCGAAACTACTAACCTTTACCACAACAAACCCCCCATCAAGCAAACCATCCCTCACCACCAAACCCACACCATGAGCCTGACCATGAACCTAAGTTTCTTTGACCAATTCTCAAGCCCCTACCTGCTCGGCGTCCCCCTAATTCTTTTATCCCTGCTCTTCCCAGCTCTACTACTCCCATCCCCCGGTAATCGATGAATCAGCAACCGACTTTCCACCATCCAACTATGACTCCTGCACCTGATTACAAAACAACTAATAATCCCACTAAACAAAAACGGCCACAAATGAGCTCTAATACTAACATCACTAATAACCATACTCCTTACAATCAACCTCCTAGGACTCCTCCCATACACATTCACCCCCACTACCCAACTATCCATAAACATAGCCCTAGCCTTCCCCCTATGACTCGCTACCCTATTAACAGGCTTACGGAACAAACCATCAGCCTCCCTAGCCCACTTGCTACCAGAAGGCACCCCAACACCTCTAATCCCCGCACTTATCCTAATTGAAACAACCAGCCTACTGATCCGACCATTAGCCCTAGGAGTCCGACTCACAGCTAACCTCACAGCAGGACACCTACTTATTCAACTCATCTCCACAGCCTCCATCGCACTCATACCCATCCTCCCCGCAGTGTCAATCCTGACAATAGTCATCCTACTGCTCCTCACCATCCTAGAAGTAGCAGTAGCCATAATCCAAGCTTACGTCTTTGTCCTCCTTCTAAGCCTATACTTACAAGAAAATATCTAATGGCACACCAAGCACACTCCTACCACATAGTAGACCCAAGCCCCTGACCAATCTTCGGGGCAGCTGCCGCCCTGCTCACAACCTCAGGACTAATCATATGATTCCACTATAACTCGTCCATCCTACTAGCTACCGGCCTCCTATCCATACTCCTAGTAATGCTCCAATGATGACGGGACATTGTCCGAGAAAGTACCTTCCAAGGCCACCACACCCCCACAGTACAGAAGGGCCTACGATACGGCATGATCCTCTTCATCACATCCGAGGCATTCTTCTTCCTGGGCTTCTTCTGAGCATTCTTCCACTCAAGCCTAGTGCCAACCCCAGAACTGGGCGGCCAATGACCTCCAACAGGCATCAAACCACTAAACCCCATAGAAGTCCCGCTACTAAACACAGCCATCCTCCTGGCCTCAGGCGTAACCGTTACATGAGCCCATCACAGCATCACAGAAGGAAATCGGAAACATGCCATCCATGCCCTAACACTGACAATCCTCCTAGGATTCTACTTCACAGCTTTACAGGCCATAGAATACCACGAAGCCCCATTTTCAATCGCCGATAGCGTCTACGGCTCCACTTTCTTTGTCGCCACCGGATTCCACGGACTCCACGTAATCATTGGGTCCACCTTTCTAACTGTCTGCCTCCTCCGGTTAATCAAATTCCACTTCACATCAGACCACCACTTTGGATTTGAAGCCGCAGCCTGATACTGACACTTCGTAGACGTCATCTGATTATTCCTCTACATAACCATCTACTGATGAGGATCTTGCTCTTCTAGTATACTAATTACAATTGACTTCCAATCTCTAAAATCTGGTGCAAGCCCAGAGAAGAGCAATGAACATACTCACATTCATATTCTCCCTATCACTAGCCTTAAGTGCCATCCTGACCGCACTAAACTTCTGACTAGCCCAAATAACCCCTGACTCAGAAAAACTCTCGCCATACGAATGCGGATTCGACCCCCTCGGGTCCGCCCGCCTGCCGTTCTCAATTCGATTCTTCCTCAGTAGCCATCCTGTTTCTACTGTTCGACCTAGAAATCGCCCTCCTACTTCCTTTACCATGAGCAATCCAACTACAGTCGCCCCTACTAACCCTCGCTTGAACTGCAGCTATCCTACTACTCCTAACACTAGGCCTAGCCTACGAATGAGCCCAAGGAGGACTAGAATGAGCAGAATAACAGAAAGTTAGTCTAATCAGAAGACAGCTGGTTTCGGCCCAGCAGACTACAGCTAGCCCTGTAACTTTCTTATGTCGCCCCTACATCTGAGCTTCTACTCAGCCTTCGTCCTCAGCGGACTGGGGTTGGCTTTCCACCGAACCCACCTGGTATCCGCCCTACTATGCCTCGAAAGCATAATACTTTCAATGTTCGTAGGCCTAACAATATGGCCCATCGAAAACCAAACCCCCTCATTTACCATAGTACCAATCATTATGCTCACCTTCTCAGCATGTGAAGCAGGCACTGGCCTAGCCATCCTAGTAGCCTCCACACGCACCCACGGTTCCGACCACCTGCATAACCTAAACCTACTACAATGCTAAAAATCATTTTACCTACAATTATGCTTCTCCCAACAGCCCTACTGTCCCCGCCAAAATTCCTATGGACTAACACTACCATGTACAGCCTGCTAATCGCTGCCCTTAGCCTCCAGTGACTGATCCCAACCTACTACCCCTATAAATTCCTGTCCAATTGAACAGGAAACCAACAATCATCCTCCCCCCTCCTGGTGCTATCCTGCTGACTACTCCCACTTATAATTATAGCAAGCCAAAATCACCTCCAACAAGAACCCCTCTCACGAAAACGAACCTTCATTTCAACCCTAGTCATAGTCCAGCCATTTATCCTCCTAGCCTTCTCCACCACAGAGCTAGCGCTATTTTATATTGCATTCGAGGCCACACTCATCCCAACCCTAATTCTAATCACACGATGAGGCAACCAGCCCGAACGCCTAAGCGCTGGCACCTATCTGCTATTCTACACCCTAGTAAGCTCACTTCCCCTTCTAATCACAATCATGCACCTGTACGTAAAAATCGGCACCCTACACCTACCAACCCTAGAATTAACCCACCCAACCCTATCCACCTCATGAACAAGCATCCTCTCAGGCCTAGCTCTGCTCATAGCATTTATAGTAAAAGCCCCACTATACGGCCTACACCTTTGACTACCAAAAGCCCACGTAGAGGCCCCCATTGCAGGCTCAATGCTCCTTGCCGCCCTCCTATTAAAACTAGGAGGCTATGGAATTATACGAGTTACGCTACTTATAGGACCACTATCCAACCTTCTCCACTACCCCTTCCTAACCCTGGCCCTATGAGGCGCCCTAATAACCAGCTCAATCTGCCTTCGACAAACAGACCTAAAATCACTAATCGCCTACTCATCCGTCAGCCACATAGGCCTGGTCATCGCCGCAGGAATGATCCAAACCCACTGATCATTTTCGGGGGCAATAATCCTAATGATCTCCCACGGACTAACCTCCTCCATGTTATTCTGCCTAGCTAACACAAACTATGAGCGCACACACAGCCGAATCCTACTACTCACACGAGGCCTTCAACCCCTGCTGCCACTCATAGCTACCTGATGGCTACTGGCTAACCTGACAAACATGGCCCTCCCACCAACAACAAACCTCATGGCAGAACTGACCATCATAATTACCCTATTCAACTGATCTGCCCTCACAATCATCCTAACAGGAATTGCCATCCTACTAACCGCATCATACACCCTATTTATACTGCTGATCACTCAACGAGGCTCAATCCCCTCCCACATCACATCTATCCAAAACTCAACCACACGAGAACACCTACTTATAACACTCCACATTATCCCCATATTCCTCCTGATCCTCAAACCCGAACTAATCTCTGGAGCCCCCTTATGCAAGCATAGTTTAAACCAAACATTAGATTGTGATCCTAAAAATAGAAGTTCAAATCTTCTTGCCTGCCGAGGGGAGGTTGAACCAACAAGAACTGCTAATTCTTGCATCTGGGCTTTAAACCCCAGCCCCCTTACTTTTAAAGGATAACAGTAATCCGCTGGTCTTAGGAACCATCTATCTTGGTGCAACTCCAAGTAAAAGTAGTGAACGCAACACTGCTCATCAACTCTCTCACACTACTCACGCTAGCAACCCTCCTAACCCCCATCATTCTCCCGCTTCTCTTCAAAAGTTTCAAAAACACCCCTCTCACCATCACCCGCACCGTAAAAGCCGCATTCCTAACAAGCCTACTCCCAGCAATTACATTCATTTACTCTGGACTAGAGTCCATTACCTGCCACTGAGAATGAAAATTCATCATAAACTTCAAAATTCCATTAAGTCTAAAAATAGACCAGTACTCAATAACATTCCTCCCCATCGCCCTATTCGTAACCTGATCCATCCTACAATTCGCCATATGATACATGGCCTCTGAACCATACGTAACAAAATTTTTTACCTACCTACTAACATTCCTGATTGCTATACTACTCCTAACAACTGCAAACAACATATTCCTCCTATTCATTGGCTGAGAGGGAGTAGGGATCATATCCTTTCTCCTCATCGGCTGATGACAGGGCCGAGCAGAAGCTAACACCGCCGCCCTGCAAGCCGTAATCTACAACCGAATTGGAGACATCGGCCTAATCCTGAGCATAGCATGACTAGCAGCAACCTTCAACACCTGAGAGATCCAGCAAGCCGTACACCCCCACCAAACCCCCATTCTCCCCCTCATGGGACTAATCCTCGCAGCTGCAGGAAAATCTGCACAATTTGGCCTACACCCATGACTACCCGCAGCGATAGAAGGCCCAACCCCCGTTTCCGCCCTATTACACTCCAGCACCATAGTAGTAGCCGGAATCTTCTTACTCATCCGCATACACCCGCTACTAGCCACCAACCAAACAGCCCTAACCACATGCCTATGCTTAGGCGCCCTATCAACCCTATTCGCCGCCACGTGCGCCCTGACCCAAAATGACATCAAAAAAATCATCGCCTTTTCAACATCCAGCCAACTCGGGCTGATGATAGTCGCCATCGGACTAAACCTTCCACAACTAGCATTCCTACACATCTCAACCCACGCCTTCTTCAAAGCCATACTATTCCTATGCTCAGGGTCCATCATCCACAGCCTAAACGGAGAACAAGACATCCGAAAAATGGGCGGCCTGCAAAAAATGCTCCCAGTCACCACTTCCTGCCTAACTATCGGCAACCTGGCACTTATAGGGACCCCATTCCTAGCCGGATTCTACTCAAAAGACCTCATCATCGAAAGCCTAAATACATCCTACCTAAACACCTGGGCCCTATCACTGACCCTCCTAGCCACAGCATTCACTGCAACCTACAGCATCCGCATAACCCTGCTAGTCCAAGCCGGACAAACCCGCATCCCCCCAATAGTGCCAGTAAACGAAAACAACCCACTAATCACTGCCCCCCTGACCCGGCTCGCCCTCGGCAGCATCATAGCAGGAATACTAATCACCTCCTTCATCACGCCAGCCAAAACACCCCCAATAACTATGCCCCTCATCACTAAGACTGCTGCTATCCTAGTAACAATCCTAGGGGTCATCCTAGCCCTTGAACTCTCAAACATAACACACACCTTCACCCACCCCAAACCAAGCCACCTCATAAACTTCTCCTCCTTATTAGGATACTTTAACCCCCTAGTCCACCGATTCTGCTCCAAAACTCTACTAGAAAAGGGCCAAAACATTGCCTTACACCTAATCGACCTCTCCTGACTCAAAAAAATAGGACCAGAGGGCCTTGCTGAACTGCAAGTGGCCGCAAGCAAAGCCGCAACCCTAGCACACACAGGACTTATCAAAACCTACTTAGGGTCCTTCGCCCTATCCATTTTAGTAATGATCTTAACCACACAGACCCTCTAATGGCCCCCAACATCCGCAAATCCCACCCCCTACTAAAAATAATCAACAACACCCTAGTCGACCTGCCCGCACCCTCTAACATCTCTGCCTGATGAAACTTCGGATCCCTGCTCGCCATCTGCCTAGCCACACAGATTCTAACAGGCCTCCTGCTAGCCATACACTATACTGCAGACACCTCCCTCGCCTTCTCCTCAGTCGCCAACACATGCCGAAACGTCCAATACGGCTGACTCATCCGCAACCTACATGCCAACGGCGCCTCATTCTTCTTCATCTGCATCTACCTGCACATCGGACGAGGCTTCTACTATGGCTCCTACCTATACAAAGAAACCTGAAACACAGGGGTGATTCTCCTACTCACTCTCATAGCAACTGCCTTCGTAGGCTATGTCCTGCCATGAGGACAGATATCATTCTGAGGGGCCACCGTAATCACCAACCTGTTCTCAGCCCTCCCATACATTGGGCAAACCCTAGTAGAATGGGCCTGAGGGGGATTCTCGGTAGACAACCCAACCCTAACCCGGTTCTTCGCCATCCACTTCCTACTACCTTTCCTAGTCGCAGGGATCACCCTAGTCCACCTAACCTTCCTGCACGAATCAGGCTCAAACAACCCCCTAGGCATTGTATCAGACTGCGACAAAATCCCATTCCACCCCTACTTCTCCTTCAAAGACATCCTAGGATTTATCCTCATGCTCACCCCCCTAATAGCACTAGCCCTATTCTCACCAAACCTCCTAGGAGACCCAGAAAACTTTACCCCAGCAAACCCACTAGTAACCCCGCCCCACATCAAACCAGAATGATACTTCCTATTCGCCTACGCCATCCTGCGATCAATCCCGAACAAACTAGGGGGCGTCCTAGCATTGGCCGCCTCAGTACTAATCCTGTTCTTAATTCCCTTCCTCCACAAGTCGAAGCAACGAACAATAACGTTCCGGCCACTCTCCCAACTCCTATTCTGAACCCTAGTAGCTAATCTCCTAATCCTCACATGAGTGGGAAGCCAACCTGTTGAACACCCATTCATCATTATCGGGCAACTTGCATCAATCACCTACTTCACCATCCTCCTATTCCTCTTCCCCGCTGTAAGTGCCCTAGAAAACAAAATACTTAACTGCTAAATACTCTAATAGTTTATAAAAAACATTGGTCTTGTAAGCCAAAGACTGAAGACTTACCCCTTCTTAGAGTATCCTCACACCTCAGAAAAAAAGGACTTAAACCTTTATCTCCAGCTCCCAAAGCTGGTATTTTCTAATAAACTATTCTCTGATCCTAACCCCTAAACTGCCCGAATAGCCCCCCGAGACAATCCCCGCACAAGCTCCAACACAACAAACAAAGTTAACAACAACCCCCAACCTGCAACCAAAAACATCCCAACCCCTCGCGAATAAAGCATCGCAACCCCACTAAAATCCAACCGCACAGCAAACATCCCAACACTATCAACAGTAACAACCCCAAACCCCCAAGACCCGACAAACCCCCCTAACACCAACCCGGCTAAAACTACCGATGCAAGCGCCACCGCATATCCGGCCACGCGTCAGTCACCTCAAGCCTCAGGAAAAGGCTCCGCCGCCAAAGCCACAGAATAAACAAACACCACCAACATACCCCCCAGATACACCATGAACAACACCAAAGCAACAAACGAAACTCCAAGGCTCAATAGCCAACCACACCCTGCCACAGACGCCAAAACTAAACCAACAACCCCATAGTACGGCGAAGGATTTGACGCTACACCCAAAACACCAACTACAAAGCAAACCCCTAGAAAAAATACAAAATATGTCATTATTCCTGCTCGGCTACTATCCGAGGCCTACGGCTTGAAAAGCCATCATTGTCTTCAACTACAGGAACAGAACCAAAATAGCCCAATAATGCCCCCACCACTGCAATTCTATACCTACCCCCCCCCCCTCCCCCCCCCGGAGTTTGCAGGGGTTATTTGGCTATGTACGTCGTGCATACGTTTATTTGCCCCATACATCAGTTTATGGTCCCAGCAACACACATTATTAATCAATTACCCTACCATGCACGGACTAAACCCATTCCATAGCAGCACGGACATAATTGCCCAACGGACCCTCCTCCCAAACCGACTAGGAATGAATGCTCCAAAACCCTCCCTACAACAACCCCAACAGCCATAGGCTCCAACCATAACAAGGCCCCTGTAGAATGAATGCTCGACGGACATACCTCCAGACTACTAGCTCTAACCCATAACTCATGAAGCTCCGTACCAGATGGATTTATTAGTCGTACACCTCACGTGAAATCAGCAATCCTTGCACATAATGTCCGATGTGACTAGCTTCAGGCCCATACGTTCCCCCTAAACCCCTCGCCCTCCTCACATTTTTGCGCCTCTGGTTCCTCGGTCAGGGCCATCAATTGGGTTCACTCACCTCCTATTTGCCCTTCAAAGTGGCATCTGTGGAAGACTTCCACCACCTCAATGCGTAATCGCGGCATCCTCCAGCTTTTTGGCGCCTCTGGTTCCTTTTATTTTTTCCGGGGTTACCTCACAGCTGGCCCTTCCCAGTGACTTCGGGGGTCCCACAATCTAAGCCTGGACACACCTGCGTTATCGTCCTATCCTATATCTCACGGGTTACTCAATGAGACGGTTGGCGTATATCGGGAATCACCTTGACACTGATGCACTTTGACCACATTCAGTTAATGCTCTACTCCGCAGCTCCGTATTAATGGGGCTATTTAGTGAATGCTCGACGGACATACCTTAAAAACAAAACCCACCCAACACAAACCCACGAATATATATATACACAAACACAAATTCATAACAACATAACCCAAACTTATTAGAGAAACTCCAGCACTAAAAACAACAAAAATCTAACAGCAATCATTACTTTGACCCTTGCAGACATTACCCAATCTGCCAGCCACCTGCCCC